AAATCAAGATTTCTCTGGTACTCTATGTCGAAGTTAAATCAAAAAAATTCAATAGAGACGGAAGATACAAGAGCAGTCTTATATCAGACTATTTGTCTCCTTGTAGTTGGATCTCCAAGTTTTTGGAATGCTCCAAATTCCACTTGAGCATCCAAATCTGGGTCAATACCAGCAAAAACATCTCTGAACAAGGTTCTAGCACCATGCCAAATGTGTCCAAAAAAGAAGAGCAAAGCAAACGAAGCATGTCCAAAAGTGAACCAACCCCTTGGGCTGCTACGAAAAACACCGTCGGATTTCAAAGTAGCGCGATCTAATTCAAAAATTTCGCCCAATTGAGCACGTCTAGCATATTTTTTCACAGTAGCAGGATCACTATAACTGACTCCATCGAGTTCGCCACCATAGAACTCAACAGTCACTCCTACTTGTTCGACACTATACTTCGATTCTGCCCTTCTAAAAGGCACATCGGCTCTTACAATTCCGTCTCCGTCTACCAAAACGACTGGAAATGTTTCAAAAAAAGTAGGCATACGGCGTACAAAAAGCTCACGCCCTTCTTTATCTCTAAAGATGGGATGTCCTAACCATCCAACAGCTATTCCATCGCCGTTGTCCATCGAGCCCGCTCGAAATAATCCCCCCTTTGCTGGATTATTGCCAATGTAATCATAAAAAGCTAATTTTTCGGGAATTTTAGACCAAGCTTCTGATAAACTCTGATTTTCGGCTAGTCCGGCGCCAACCCTTCGATATATTTCTTGCTGGAAGTATCCTTGATCCCATTGATAACGAGTGGGACCGAATAATTCGATCGGGGTAGTTGCGGAGCCATACCACATAGTTCCAGCAACCACAAAAGCTGCAAAAAAGACAGCAGCAATACTACTGGAAAGTACAGTTTCAATATTACCCATACGTAATCCTTTGTATAGGCGTTGGGGCGGGCGGACACTAAGATGGAATAGGCCCGCTAATATACCCAATGTACCTGCTGCAATATGATGAGAAGCTATTCCTCCCGGAACAAAAGGATCAAAACCTTCTACACCCCACGCAGGATTTACGGATTGTACTTTTCCGGTTAGTCCATAAGGATCAGACACCCATATTCCAGGACCATACAAGCCTGTTACATGAAATGCACCAAACCCAAAGCAAGCTAATCCTGAGAGAAATAAATGAATTCCAAAGATCTTGGGCAAATCCAAAGAGGGTTTTCCGGTACGTTCATCACAGAATATTTCTAGATCCCAATATACCCAATGCCAGATAGCTGCCAAGAAGCACAAACCAGAAAAAACAATATGTGCCCCGGCCACACCTTCGTAACTCCAAATACCTGGATTCGTTATAGTCCCTCCTGTGATACTCCAACCGCCCCATGAATTGGTTATTCCTAAACGAGTCATGAAGGGTATAACGAACATGCCCTGTCTCCACATTGGATCAAGAACAGGGTCAGAGGGATCAAAAACTGCTAATTCGTATAGAGCCATTGAGCCGGCCCAACCAGAAACGAGAGCTGTATGCATTATATGTACAGAAAGCAACCGGCCGGGATCATTTAAGACAACGGTATGAACACGATACCAAGGCAAACCCATGAAAATACCCCTTTATCAAAAAAACTATGTAACTTTATCGCATTGGAAAAGACTATGCTATCGACCTCTCCTCTTCAGTGGATTATTTCGGAGCAAGGGTGAATATTGATTTTGTATTTTGATTTAATTCCATTTCGTTGGTAATAATGGAACAGTTCTGTTCGTAGGAACAGGGATAAGCAGATCTATTCTATACCCGATAAGTACCAATACGCAATGGGGGGTTGGTCCCATTTTCTATGAGCGAATGCGTGGATACTTGTTCATCATTCGAACAGCCCGACCCATTCATAATGTAATAATTTTTCTTTATTCATTTCGTCTTACTCTATGAACTTTCCAATCTAGAGATAAAATACTACATTACGTTTCCACATCAAAGTAAATATAGCAAGCAACTCCCTTTAGTTCATGCCTGTTGGTATTCCGAAAGTGGCTTTTCGCCTTCCTGGAGATGAAGAGCCGAGTTGGGTTGACTTATAGTGCGACTTGTCAGACATATGGGGTCATATGGGATTTCCCCGTTCTCTCCCCCGATCGAGATACCCTCTGTTTCGACCCAAAAGGTTGCTTGAACCATCAATAATTTGGAGCGCGAAGTGCAATTATATACATTTTTGAGGGGGTCGAGATCAATCTTAATATTATCAATTATAAAAATTTATGGTTGGCTTGGTTGGACCAATAAAACGAAGTATCCAGGCTCCGTTCAGAAAATACCCAAGCGGTAATATATGTATGATTACCACTTGTATTATCAGTGATTACTTTATAGCATATGAGCGGTCTCAAACTGCCAATCAATGAAATAATAGGATGACTACATCGAATATTTGTCGTGTCGTAAGGTAAGAAGGGCATGAAATAATTGAAAAAAAAGTCGTACCAAAAAAGTGGTATTGGGGTCATTTGTCCTATATGTGCAAATGGAAATCGGGCGGATCTTTACCCGGAGTAGAACATAAACCTAAAATTATTGAGGAGGCCCATTCAGGAACAAGAAAATTACATCGTAATTTGGATTGGATTTCGATGAAAAAATACATCAATGAGAGGTTAATTCGAAAAGTTTAGTGGATTATTTTTTACGGAGAGGCGAGCAAAAAAGCATCTTTCTTAAAAAAATAGAAGAAAGAGCCCCCTGATTAGGAGGTATAAAAGTAATACTATAAAAAGGAAGTCGGGCTGAAATCAACACATTGATTCTTTTTTTTCGCAATTTTTTTGAACCGTATGCATCCAAAGGTGCGTGTACGGTTCCTAAGGGACAAAATTTTGTCCTAATCAACCGACTTCATCGAGAGAGATTACTTTTTTTAGGCGAAAAGCTTAAGTACGACAACTCAAACCATATTATGAGTCTCATGGTATTTCTTACTATGGAGGATTCGAGAAGAGATATTTTCCTTTTGCTAAACACTCCCGGCGGGGGTCTACTACAAGGAGCATCCCTTTTTGATCTTATGCAATTTCTGCAACCCGATATATATACAGTATGCGTGGGATTAGCCGCTTCAATAGGATCTTACCTCCTGGCCGGCGGAACAGCTACCAAACGTATAGCATTCCCCCACGCTTTGCGCCAATGAGTTTTTTATTTGTATTTGAGAGAAAAGAAAAAAAGAGGGCTATGCCTTCGCGATATGTAATATGAATAAGAAAATAAAAATAAGAATATGAATATATATTAAGTAACAATAGCATGGCACTTCGAGTTCGATATGAACAAACCATTATTGTTTTTTCATAACATGAGATTATGTATCGGGCGAGTAATTTGAGCCAAGAGGTATTTCCAATTGATCTTATCTACCCAGGGTTGGTTTATTTTAGCGACACAAAATAAAATCTTGTGTTTCACAACAGAAGTCTCTTTCCAATATTCATGAAAAGTCCTAAAAAAAAAAAAGAAACACAAGATAAGATCATTTTGTTACCTATTTGCTTGGATCGGATCAAAAAAAAGGGAAACGTTGGGATTGCTGAAACACACACGAGATAAATTAAATGATCAATATAGAAAGCAACGGAACCATCATAGTATTTTTTTCATTCCCCCGAAAAGAAGGGTGGTAAATGGAGCACTTAACGATTTGGATCTGATAGATCCTATTTATCTTTTTGCTCGACGTAAAGGGAAAAGTAAATCCCATTGTGGAGCCGTATGCAATGCACAAAAATGCCCGTACGGTTGCTCATAGCAATTCTTTTGCTTATTGTCTTCTTGTTATTCTTTATCTCTTTACTTCGTACTATCGGACGGACCTCCGTTAGATCATCAGGGTGATGGTTCATCAACCTACTGCTAAGGTTCGGCCTCGGTCTCGTAAACGTAAAGAAAAAAAAGATAAGCGTTTAAGTGAACCGATAATCGTTGACCCTGACCCCGACCCTAAAGAGGGTCAAAAAACCGAAGTAGCGCGGACCAAAGCTGCGAATGAACTAAAGAGACTCCGCGTATACATCGCATGGAATTATGCATGTAGAACGGGCCAACCCTTACATGTTATATACTCAGACATGAACAGGGATTCTTTTATGTCACCAGAACAAGCCAAAACTCATGGATGTATTGATCTTATAGGGATCTCCGAAAACGCCGAGGATTCCGCGTAAATCCGCAATTCCACTTTACTTTCGTTGCCCCATAATTTGCTGAACCTAACTTGAATATCTGCTTTTCGGGGTAAAATAAGGTTCAAAAAAAATCGAAATGATTTGATTCCTAATTAGCCCCGGTTAGGATTGATCTAAACCAGCCCATTTTCTATACGATTTAGCATGCCAACTATTAAACAACTTATTAGAAACACAAGACAGCCAATAAAAAATGTGACAAAATCCCCCGCTCTTCGGGGATGTCCTCAGCGCCGAGGAACATGTACTAGGGTGTATGTGCGACTCGTTCAGATCGTGAGCTAGAACAAAATAAAGAATTTTTTCCAGTATCAATGACCAGTACTAATGAATAGGTATGGAAGAATTTCATTCAATATAAATATATATTATATAATATAAATCTAAAAAACCTCCGTTGTGTATGAAATTTATGGTTTCTATTGGTGCAAATCCAATCACCTCAATTGGAGATGAAAAGCAACTCCCCATTGGTAGCAAATGGTTATCCATTAAGCGGGGAAATAGTATTTAAGAAGCAAAAGAATTATGTTCCCACTATTGCAAGAACGGACTAACAGGGTCAGCTGCCTGGCCAACCTTTGTAATTAAATACCGTTACTGTATGGGTAGATCTCATTATGAAAAGACCTATTACTTTACTGGATAATTAATGGGTAGAGTCAAAGAATGTGAACTGTACAAGTTACTAATAACATGGATTAACTGGGGAAAGGGGCTCCGGTGTATAGAGAGGACCTCACCGTTTAAGAAGCAACCATAGAAACGATGGAACCCACTATTTATCTTATCCATTTTTTACTATTTATTTTATTGATGCTATACTCAACGTAAGTTACAATTTACTATTTTTTTGTTGATACCTAGTATCAATACAATTTATTATTTTTAGGTTCAGTGTCTGGAAAATCGTGGTTGGGAAGGTCATAGTAGCAAAAGCCATTGGAATTTTTTTATACATCGGAAGAATCCGTTTTGGTATTAATAGACCAGGAAAGGGGAAAGGGGTGGCTGAAAGACAATCAATTAGTTATTCAATTCATCAAAGTTTCATTTGATTCAATGACCAGAATTAGACGAGGTTATATAGCTCGGAGACGTAGAACAAAAACTCGTTTTTTTGTATCAACCTTTCGAGGAACTCATTCAAAACTTGCTCGAACTGCTAGTCAACAGAAAATGAGAGCCTTGGTTTCTGCTGATCGGGATAGGGGCAGGCAAAAGAGAAGTTTTCGTCGTTTGTGGATCACTCGGATAAATGCAGCAATTCGTGAGATCGGGGTATTCTATAGTTATAGTCGATCAATACGCGATCTGTACAAGAGTCAGTTGCTTCTTAATCGTAAAATACTTTCGCAAATAGCCATATCAAATACGAATTGTCTTTACACGATTTCCAATAAAATCATTCTCGTTAAATAAAAAATAAATAAGTAAATAAATAAGGAGATTGGGAAGAATACGCCGTAATTATTTAAATGGGGCCCCCGGAGAATGAGCTCCGGGAAGGTAAAGTAGAAATTAATATGATAAATATGAATTCAATATAAATAGAGTCAAAATGTATGAACGTGTTTCAATAAAAAAGATTTTTTCTTTTTTTACTTTATGCTTTTTTTTCTTACGACGTGACAATCTGGATTCGCTAATTTTTCGAACAAAAAATAAATCTGAGTTGAGGTTCGAATTGGAATTTTGATTCAATTGCAATTGAGGAATGGGTCTGTCTATTTATTTCTAGTTCGAGGGCCCGTAGTTCTGGGAGTCGACTCAGTTCGCTCAAATTGTTTCTCATTATTACGAAAAGGTAACAAAGATAAAATGCGAGCTTGTTTTATAGCAATAGTAATTAGTCGTTGTTGTTTCAAAGTCAATCTAGTCACTCGTCTAGATAATATTTTTCCTTGTTCACTAATAAATCGACTAATTAAACTGAGGTTTCTATAATCAATTCGATCCCCCGACCCAATTCGGGGCAAACGCCTACGAAAAGCTCGCCTTTTTTTAAGAAAAAGTCGCTTGGATTTATACATGGTTTATTCCTTATCTTTAAAATATCTTTAAAATCCTATTGGGATTAAAATTGGGATCCGAACGAAATGGGATTTGGTTATTTTTTTTATAGTATAGTTTATTTTATTATGTAATTATCATATTGTGTATTATGTCATTTTTTCCTGTTCCTTGGAGGGTTTAGGAGTTACACACACATTACATTTTATCTATTTCTTTATCTCCCCATGAATTGTATGCTTGTAACAATAGGGACAAAATTTTCTCAACTCCAATCGACTAGGCGTATTGTGTCGATTCTTTTGAGTAATATATCTGGAAATGCCCCGTGATTTCTTATTAATATCGTTTCGGATACAACTGTTACATTCCAAAATAACTCTGACTCTGACATCTTTACCCTTGGCCATGAACCTCCTTTTTTATTTTTGATTTGCTCAACTCTTCCATTTTCGACACGAAACTAAGAAGAAAAAAGAAGTTGCTGACTCAAAATACAATTCTGAAATATTTCAGTGCAATGCAATCAATAGAGAAATAATAATAAGTAATACAATGATTTCTAACTATCAAATTAGTTCGAATCCCGGTATTTCATTTAAGTATCTTGTATGCTTTTGGTGTCCTCAATCCTTATTTCCATTTCTGTTCTCCCTCTATTAATATTAATTCAGCTTGAATCCGAGTTTCGTTGCGGATGAATCCTCTTTCCTTAAAAACGGATAGAAAAGAACAAAACAAAGAAAGGGGTTTAGTCACAGATACTTTATTGTATCTTTCATCTTCTTCATCCCCAACTAGAATGAAAAAAAAGGGAATGTCAACGCATCGGGGAATAAACGATTGATCTCTATCAAGAGACCTGCTAAAGACCCGAACCATAGAGTGCTTAACACAGGTGCCACGGAGAGATATGTTTTTATATCTCGCATTGAAAATCCTCCTTTTTTATTGTAATACATATATGATCAGATACATATATAGTTATAGATCACTTGTATTTGTACGCGGAATACCTAAATGGATATATATATAACTACCCGGTCGATGGTATTTTCTTTACAACAGAAAAAGACGCCCACTTATTTTCTGAACATTATAGATAAATGTATATCTATATTATGTTGGTTTTCATTTTGAATTCAATATTTAATTTATTTATTTTGCTTTGATTCTTTTTATTTTATTCTTTTATTATTATTATATGAGACGAAAAAAAAAGAAGAAAGGGCAATAGAAA